ATTTTATTTTAGATTCTATTTAGAAAATAGAAAAGAAAACTATTTAGATCTAGATAAATTAGATATCTACATAGAAATTCAATTCCATATTCATATACATATTCATATATATATATATTTATAATATATAGATATATTATATTATATTATTCATATATACATATATATGAAAAGAAAATATCAATATATCAATGAAATTAGAATTCAAAATATTCAAAATAAAAAAAAAAGGATGAATATTGACCGTTCCACTATTCAAAGATGCACTGTAAAAATGAAGGAGGAGGAAAGGCATATATATATATGTTGGGATATATCTATCCATATTGAATTGCGGATACATCAATGATAGAATCATTTCGTATTGAAACAAATAGGATTAGAGATGAAATGATAGAATATAGAGAATATAGATAGGGTGGGCAAAAAAAGAAAATAGCAGCATACACTTTTTCAATATAGTAATCATTACCTAATGAATTCAATAGTGCCAAGATAAATGAAAGAGGTGGATGGAATTACAACTGGATCCTTGTCTCAAAGGAAAGGGGATATGGCGAAATTGGTAGACGCTACGGACTTGATTGGATTGAGCCTTGGTATGGAAACCTGCTAAGTGGTAACTTCCAAATTCAGAGAAACCCTGGAACTAAAAATGGGCAATCCTGAGCCAAATCTTTGTTTTGAGAGAAAAAACGATGGAAAATGAGAATAAAAAGGGATAGGTGCAGAGACTCAATGGAAGCTGTTCTAACGAATGAAATTGACTACGTTACGTTAGTAGCTAAAACCCTTCTATCGAAATGACAGAAAGGATAACCTTATATACCTAATACGTACGTATACATACTGACATAGCAAACGATTAATCACAACCCAAATCTTATATCAAATCCTATTATAGAAGGATCTATAGAAACCCTCTATTTCTACATTTCTATTCTCTATGAATTAGAATGATAGAGATCAAAAAAGATATGAAAAATGGAAGAGTTATTGTGAATCAATTCCAATTGAAGTTGAAAAAAGAATCGAATTCAAATATTCAGTGATCAAATGATTCATTCCAAAGTTTGATAGATCTTTTCAAGATTAATCGTTAATCGGACGAGAATAAAGAGAGAGTCCCATTTTACATGTCAATACCGACAACAATGAAATTTATAGTAAGAGGAAAATCCGTCGAATTTTTAAATCGTGAGGGTTCAAGTCCCTCTATCCCCAATAAAAAGCCCATTTTACTTCCTCGCTCTTTATTTATCCTCATCCTCTTTCTTTTTTTTCATCAGCGGCTCGGTTTAAACAAAATGAAATATCGTTCTAATTTCATTTACTCTGTTCTTTCACAAAAGGATACAAATAGAAATCCTCGTATCTTCTTCCAATCCAATCTCATTTGTTTTTTTGTTTTGTATAATACGATATGAACATATATGTTCAAGGAATCTCCGTTATTGAATCATTCATAGTCCATATCTTTTTCCTTACATTTACAAAGAAAGTCTTCTTTTTGAAGATCTAAGAAATTCAGGGGCTAGGCCAATTTGTTAATATTTTCTTTTTTAGTTCTTTTCATTGACATAGATATAAGTACTCTGCTAGGATGATGCACGGAAAATCGTCGGGATAGCTCAGTTGGTAGAGCAGAGGACTGAAAATCCTCGTGTCACCAGTTCAAATCTGGTTCCTGACACGTGAATAATGTATCGGATAGATATTCATACCTCATACAAATGAAATTAATTCATTGAGACGGATCGGGTCGGGATAGATATTCTTTACTTTTTTTTTCATTTGTCTTTTTTTCCTCAATGATAAAAAACCTCTTTTTTTACTTATACGACACGACTCCAGATTTCATTTCAATTTCAATCAATGAGCATCTTGAATTTCATAGAAATTGGGCGTAATATAGTCTTTACGTAAAGGCCAGCCTATCCAACTTTCAGGCATCAAGATACGTTTAAGGCGAGGATGATTCTCATAAGAAATTCCCAACATATCATAAGATTCCCGTTCCTTAAAATAAGCACTTCTCCAAATCCAGAAAACTGACGGGGTTTGAGGATTACTCCTGGGAGCAAAGACTTTTATGCATACCTCTTCTGGTTTATCTATACCATACCGTATTTTCGTAAGGGTGATACACACTAGCTAAAAATCCGCCTGGTGATACATCATAGGCACACTGGGAGCGTAAATAATTGTAACCATATACATATATGAAATGACAGTAATGGAATCCCAATCCTCGGTTTTTCTTTGTATGAATATTTCACATTGACAATGAGATTTTTCATGATTGACCCGCTGTTTCTTATTCTGCACAAAGGAACCCCGCCTGATTCACTAATTCGTAGGAAGATACTGACCTTTTGGATTTGAAATCTTTTTCAAATCCAAAAGGTATCTCTGAAGTAGATGATGATTTATAGAGTAATCCTTGATCGTAATTTCCAGTATGACTACTGTGTCAAAGGTAAAACTTGCGATTAGTAGTAAAACATCGATTCTCCTGTTGATACACAGTTCTATCTTCAAAGATTTTTTGGGATATTTTATTACGAAGTTTCGTTATATTATAGCATCTATAATTGTAGGCGGACAGCCTGGCAAATAGACATCCACAAGAATTAGCTTATCGACTCCGCGAACAGTACTATAAGAATAAGTACTGAACATCCCTCCTGTATCCTGTAATAGTACAGGCTCCCATAGCAATGACTTTGGTTCAGGCATTTGCTCATATCAAATAATCTTACTAAATAGGGAGCCTTTTTCATTGTTACTGTTCCGGCTGTTAACATGAGGTCTGCTTGCCTTGGGCTCGATCTTGGCACCAACCCATAACGATCAAAGTCGAATCGCGAGCCTATTAATGAAGCAAATTCAATGAAACAACAACTGGTACCATAGAGAAGCGGCCATAAACTAGAAAGTCTTGACCAATTCGAGAGATCATTCGATGTAGTTGAAATAATTGAATTGGGGATTGTTTGATTAAGTAATAGAAACTCAACCAAATTCATAACTGTTTCAATGTCATCTTTTCTTTCCCTTTTCTTTTGATTGTCTAAATATTCAGCTAAGACCATTCCAACGCTCCTTTTCGCCATGCATAAACGGAACCCACAATTGGGATAAGCACGAAAATGAAAGCTTCTATAAATACAGATACACCCAATACATCAAAGCTCATTGCCCATGGATAAAGAAAGACCGTTTCAACATCAAAAACAACAAAAACTAGAGCAAACATGTAATAGCGAATTCGGAATTTTACCCAAGCATCCCCCATGGGTTCTATACCTGATTCATAACTAGAAAACTTTTTCTGAACCTTCCCTAATCGGGGCTAAAATCCCAGAAATGACAAATGCCAAGATAGGAATAACGCTTAATATTATCAGGAATGCCCTGATAATATCATATTCGTGAAGCAGAAACATAAAAGTACTCCTATGAACGTGGAGTAGGCTGAATTATTCCATTTGAATTAGAATTTTTAAATCATCTAGAACTTCTTAGATGAAAGAACAAAAGAATCTTGATCAAATAAAGCCGCATAGTTGAGAGAGTTTGTTTGCTGTAGGACATACCTTGTTTAAAGATTCATCTAATGTCATCCCACTTCTATTTTTTCTTTTTTTTTTTTCTCCTTTCGATTCTATTTCTATATATGATGTGTAGACATAGCATGCTCTTATACTTAGTTATTTTTATTTTATATTCTACTTATTCTTATACTTATTATCTTATGTATCTTTATTTAATATGTAATATGGATCTGTAATAATGTAATATGGATCTGTAATATGGATCTTCTATCTTAGAAATAGAAAGTGAAAGTAAAGAATCCCTTATCTTATATCTTATAGTAAAGAAGAAAAGAAATAGAAATTCAATAATTAAGAATTCAATAAATAAATTACAAATTCAATTAAAAAAAATTAAAAAAAAAAAATAAGAAAAATATCATATGTAATTCATTCATGATTCATGAAAGTGGATAAAGAGAGATGGATATTTGATCCGAGATTTGACAAATACCAATTGGGTCCGTTGGAATGAATTATTGTGTTTGTTTATTTTATTGTTCCTACTACTACTCAAATTTCTATACAAAACAAAAATGGAATGTATTAGGGCTATACGGACTCGAACCGTAGACCTTCTCGGTAAAACAGAGAAAACTGATTATTATCGAAATGATTCGAACTGTTTCAAAGACCCAACATGCATTTTGTTGCATTGGGCTCTTTCATCAACTGATGTAAAGATCAGTTAGTCCACCATATTTTGTCTTTAGAGGAAGATAAGAAGATAATGAGATGGCTCCATGTGCTCTGATTCATTATTTGTATCCTGATCTAGGAGCAATACCAAAGTGTTTCAAAGAAGGGTGACCTTTATTTAGGTTTGCCTTCGGCCTAGATCAACCTAAGTGAAATGCAGTCTCTATCGCTCCGCTGCAAGAGTCAAATATGAGACTTCATACACCTCAAAGCTCATAGGACGAAAAGAGGTTCTTTTGAGATCCTTATACTCCTTATGCCTGGCATTGAATGGACTGGCATTTACCTTACAATGGCAGGTTCTATTTGATTTGGCGCCGGAATTCGCACCTGAACCGGATCAAACCAAATTTGTCAGGCTATTTTTCTCTTGTTCTCTCGAATCTACGGAGTAAGACATTGATTTCTCAAAAATATAAATTATGGTCATTGCATAATTGGCTCCCTTGAAAAACATTGGCGCACGTGTAAACGAGGTGCTCTACCTAACTGAGCTATAGCCCTTGTCATAAACATTTTAACATAGAGACAATTTCTTGTCAAGAAGGGTATCCCATAATACCACATGATAACTCTCTGATCCATTTATGTTCACTGGTAAAAGATTTCTATTGCTTAGAAAACATATTTTACCTATAATCCATCGAAGTGATGGAGACCTTTTTTGTGGTGATAAATGACCTACTTAACCCAGTGGTTAGAGTATTGCTTTCATACGGCGGGAGTCATTGGTTCAAATCCAATAGTAGGTAGAACTTATTAGATACCGGATTCCATGGTATCTAATAAGTTTTTCTACCCATCCTCTTTTTTTCGTTCTATCATCAGATTAATCAAATTAGACTTCATTGTGTTCCATTTGTGGAATCAAGATGTAGTGTGTAGTGTATAATAAAGAACTCTTTTGATTTTGATTGAGACTTACTAATAGGAAATCACTTTGACAGCTTCTACTCGTGTCCTAGCTCGTCTGAGAGCTAGATTTGCCTCAATTGCTTGTCTCTTACCCTCAGCTCTACTCAAGTTAGCTTCAGCTATTTCAAGAGTTTGTTGAGCTTCTTGTGGATCAATGTCAGTACTAATTTCCGCACCATTTCCTAAAATGGTGATCTCATTATTACTTATTCTAGCAAAACCGCCCATAAGAGCCACCGTTAACCATCGGTCATTTAGCCGTATTTTCAAAAGACCTATATCTACAGCCGTGGCAATGGGGGCATGGTTTGGTAATACCCCAATTTGTCCACTATTAGTAGATAAAATAATCTCTTTCACTTCGGAATCCCAAATCATTCGATTAGGGGTCAGTACACAAAGATTTAAGGTCATTTCTTCAATTTGCTCTCCTCTTCTAAGTTCATAGCTTTCGTGGTAGCTTCATCGATGTTACCCACCAAATAAAAGGCCTGCTCGGGAAGACCGTCTAATTCTCCGGAAAGGATGAATTGAAACCCCCGAATTGTTTCTGCAAGACCAACATATTTCCCTGGAGAACCGGTAAAGACTTCTGCCACAAAGAAGGGTTGTGATAAGAAACGCTCAATCTTGCGTGCTCTTGCTACAGTTAAACGATCTTCTTCGGATAATTCGTCCAACCCAAGGATAGCTATAATGTCCTGAAGTTCTTTGTAACGTTGTGAAGTTTGCTTAACCCTTTGCGCAGTTTCATAATGTTCCTCGCCAACGATCCGAGGTTGTAACATAGTTGACGTTGAATCCAAGGGATCTACTGCTGGATAAATACCTTTGGCAGCTAATCCTCTTGATAATACGGTAGTAGCATCTAAATGTGCAAATGTCGTGGCAGGAGCAGGGTCGGTCAAATCATCCGCAGGTACATAAACTGCTTGGATCGATGTTATGGATCCTTCCTTGGTAGAAGTAATTCTTTCTTGCAAAGAACCCATTTCTGTACTAAGGGTAGGTTGATAACCCACTGCAGAAGGCATTCTACCTAATAAGGCAGAGACTTCGGACCCTGCTTGAACGAAACGAAATATATTGTCGATGAATAGAAGTACGTCTTGCTCATTAACATCCCGAAAATATTCCGCCATAGTTAGGGCGGTCAAGCCAACTCTCATACGAGCTCCTGGCGGTTCATTCATTTGACCATAGACTAGAGCCACTTTGGATTCTGCAATATTCTTTTCATTAATCACCCCGGATTCTTTCATTTCCATGTAGAGATCATTTCCTTCACGAGTACGTTCACCTACTCCGCCAAATACGGATACGCCTCCGTGAGCTTTGGCAATGTTGTTGATCAATTCCATGATGAGTACTGTTTTACCCACTCCAGCTCCGCCAAATAGCCCGATTTTTCCTCCACGGCGATAGGGGGCTAAAAGATCCACAACTTTAATCCCTGTTTCAAAGATTGATAATTTCGTATCTAACTGTATGAAGGCGGGTGCAGATCTATGAATAGGAGATGTTGTGCGAGTATCGACAGGACCTAAATTATCAACGGGCTCCCCAAGAACGTTGAAAATTCGTCCGAGAGTAGCTCCCCCAACTGGAACACTTAGAGGAGCTCCCGTGTCAATCACTTTCATTCCTCTCATCAGACCATCTGTAGCACTCATAGCTACAGCTCTCACTCGATTATTTCCTAATAATTGTTGTACTTCACAAGTTACATTAATTTGCTGACCGACAGTATCTCGACCTTTAATTACCAAAGCATTATAAATATTAGGCATCTTGCCCGGTGGAAAAATGACATCCAGTACTGGGCCAATAATTTGAGCGATACGCCCTAGGTTTTGTTCTTCAAGTGTAGAAACCACAGGATCAGAAGTAGTGAGATTGCTTCTCATAATCATAAATCATAATCAATATGTCAAAATTCTTTTTTGAAAAGTATTGAATCGAAAAGAAATATTCGATAACAAGTTGATCGGTTAATTCCATAAGAAAGAAATGGGAGTTAGCATTTGATTGAGTTGGTACCACCCAATCGAATCCAATTCAATCCTTTACTCAGTGAATGAGTCAATTTTCAATTCTTTCTATTTTACTATTGTATTCTTTTTTTTTTTGATTTGTGTTGTACACCTAATTCTTCTTTATATATCATAATATATCATATCTGTTCCCCTTTCTAGATGAATTATGACTCTTTTCACATCTTTCACATCTAGGATTTACATATACAACATATATTACTGTCAAGAGAGGGGCCGGAGGCCTCTATTCTTTC